CAACCACACATTGTCTAACCAAATCCAATTCTCTCTCGAGACGTTCCTCCAAAAATACGATTCGTGCTGATTCTTCCCCCAACTAACGAAGAGATCTTGGCGGAATTGCCACATATGAAATTGAGCACAATTTTGCAAAGAAATACCCCACTTGTTTCTCGAGAAGAGATGGGAAACATGCTCAATATCATTGGATTGCATAGTTGCCCCAGCTCCTTGTTGTTTGAAGAAACTCTCCCCCTGAATTGGTCTTTTTTCACGAAAAGCAGACATGAGATAACAAATCAAGTCTTTCCCTAAGATTTTGAATAGCTGTCCCGAATTCAAGTTGATTATGTTTCGTTTCTTCCTCGGAGAAAGACGATCAAAAAATTCCCAATCATGGTCCTTGCGGATCGGATCATCCGTATAGGATAAAAAAAGAAACTCCAGATATTTGCTATCTTTCTCTTTGAATGAGATCTCAATTCCAGCTACGGTTTCCTTAGATATCTGACAACTAGAATCCCTATTTTTTCCGATCCGGTTCCTCCACCACCGCGAACCCCGGTTAGATTCAGGCATGATACGCTTTTTCTTTATTGGGATAACCCAAGTACTCTCTTGCGGATCCATGAAACAACTCTCAGAAATCTTTTTCCCTTTTGGAAGATACAGGAGCGAAACAATCAACCTATTTCTATTGGAAGACCAAAAAGATTCTTCCAATGTCTCCTTTCTGGGTCCAATGGAATTCATAGGTATAGGAAGAAGCCCCATCAAATAGAGATTTTTTCTTTCGACCATCTTTCGATTGTTAATACGAGATATAAGGACCACTACTACAAGCAGTACTACACCTTTGATCGTGAAATATCGATTGCTTGTTGCACCCTGTGAATCACGTGAAAGTAGGATACTCCAAATTCGGGGGTCAAATAGTTTCATAAAACGTTCTTGGTGGAAAAAAATGTGAGTGAAAGATCCCACTGAATCGAATTTGATCCATGAATCTAAGAAATAGTGAGAATTCTTGATCTCTCTCAATATCTCTCTCAATTCGAATATCCAGGATTTGAATTGATGTCGTTTCATTGATTCCTCCTAAAGATTTCATTTCAATTGGAATTTGGTTATTCACGATGTACGATGATCCCTGTTAAGCATCCATGGCTGAATGGTTAAAGCGCCCAACTCATAATTGGCAAATTCGTAGGTTCAATTCCTGCTGGATGCACGCCAATGGGAACATTCAATAAGTCTATTGGAATTGGCTCTGTATCAATGGAATCTCATCATCCATACATAGCGAATTGGTATGGTATATTCATACCATAACATATGAACAGTAAGAACTAGAATTCTTATCGATACTGGAACTCATAGGGAAGAAAATGGATTTATGGATGGAATCAAATATGCAGTATTTACAGAAAAAAGTATTCGGTTATTGGGGAACAATCAATATACTTCTAATGTCGAATCAGGATCAACTAGGACAGAAATAAAGCATTGGGTCGAACTCTTCTTTGGTGTCAAGGTAAGAGCTATGAATAGTCATCGACTCCCGGGAAAGGGTAAAAGGATGGGACCTATTATGGGACATACAATGCATTACAGACGTATGATCATTACGCTTCAACCGGGTTATTCTATTCCACCTCTTATAGAGAAAAGAACTTAAAGCAAAAGACTTAATAACACGGCAATACATTTATACAAAACTTCTACCCCGAGCACACGCAATGGAGCCGTAGACAGTCAAGTGAAATCCAATCCACGAAATAATTTGATCTATGGACAGCATCGTTGTGGTAAAGGTCGTAATGCCAGAGGGATCATTACCGCAGGGCATAGAGGGGGAGGTCATAAGCGTCTATACCGTAAAATCGACTTTCGACGGAATGAAAAAGGGATATCTGGTAGAATCGTAACCATAGAATATGACCCTAATCGAAATGCATACATTTGTCTCATACACTATGGGGATGGTGAGAAGAGATATATTTTACATCCCAGAGGGGCTATAATTGGAGATACCATTGTTTCTGGTACAGAAGTTCCTATATCAATGGGAAATGCCCTACCTTTGAGTGCGGTTTGAACTATTGATTTACGTAATTGGAAGTAACCAATTAGGTTTACGACGAAACCTAGAAATCGATCACTGATCCAATTGGAGTACCTCTACGGGATAGACCTCAACAGAAAACTGTTGAGTAACGGCAGCAAGTGATTGAGTTCAGTAGTTCCTCATAGAAAATTATTGACTCTAGAGATATGGTAATATGGAGAAGACAAAATTGTTTGAAGCGCGCACAGAACCGGAAGCGCCCCTTGTTTCAAAGAGAGGAGGACGGGTTATTCACATTTCATTTGATGGTCAGAGGCGAATTGAAAGTTAAGCAGTGATAATTAGAAAGACCCCCCGGGGAAAAATAGAGATGTCTCCTACGTTACCCGTAATATGTGCAAGTATCGACGTAATTTCATAGAGTCATCCGGTCTGAATGCTACATGAAGAACATAAGCCAGATGACGGAACGGGGAGACCTAGGATGTAGAAGATCATAACATAAGTGATTCGGCAGATTTGGATTCCTATATATCCACTCATGTGGTACTTCATCATACGATTCATATAAAATCCATCTGTATAGATATCATCATATACATCTAGAAAGCCGTATGCTTTGGAAGAAGCTTGTACAGTTTGGGAAGGGGTTTTTATTGATAAAAAAGAAGAATCTACTTCAACCGATATGCCCTTAGGCACGGCCATACATAACATAGAAATCACACTTGGAAAGGGTGGACAATTAGCTAGAGCAGCAGGCGCTGTAGCGAAACTGATTGCAAAAGAGGGTAAATCGGCCACATTAAGATTACCATCTGGGGAGGTCCGTTTGATATCCAAAAACTGCTTAGCAACAGTCGGACAAGTGGGTAATGTTGGGGTGAACCAAAAAAGTTTGGGTAGAGCCGGATCTAAGTGTTGGCTAGGTAAGCGTCCTGTAGTAAGAGGAGTAGTTATGAACCCTGTAGACCATCCCCATGGGGGCGGTGAAGGGAGAGCCCCAATTGGTAGAAAAAAACCCACAACCCCTTGGGGTTATCCTGCGCTTGGAAGAAGAAGTAGGAAAAGGAACAAATATAGTGATAGTTTTATTCTTCGTCGCCGTAAATAGGAACATTGAAAATCGAATTTTTGGAATTGGAAATAATAAATAATATGAT